TATCCTCTTTATTTGATAATAAATAGACTTTCAAATTTTGTTTTTTTTTGTAATCAAAAAAAGGGTCTTTTTCATAGGAATACCATTTCTTTAAATCATTATTTTGAGAGGTATTTATCCCATTTCCCCATTTTTGGGGGACTAATCTAGACCATGTAATCTGAGATAAATCGTATTGATAATGACCTCTTAACCAGTTTTTCCATGGATTCATTCCATAATTTGGAAGTTTCTTATGTCTTATTTCGGAATCAAATATTCCTTGTCTTCCAAAAAAATCCTTTATTTCATTCTTAAGAAAAAAAGACGGTCCATTATATTGAAGAATAGATCTTACCTTATTGAAGTTAATTGCTTGGGCTTGTGATAATTTAAAAAATACATATTTTTGTGACAAGTAAGATAAATCAAAAAAAATATGTGACTTTCGCTTACTATTTCTAAGATTATCAAATATCTTTTTTATAGTCATAGGCGAAATAAAGTCAATTTTATTTTGTTTTGTTTTATTAATCCTTTCTTGATCTTGATTTCTTTTATTATTGTCAATGTATTTCTCAACAATTTTTTTTGTTGATTCCATAAAAAGGTATAGAGTGATTCTGCGCATATTAATGATACATAGAAAGATATCAATGTATATTTTTTCAATGCAAAATTGAATTAATAATTCAATATTTTTTCTTTTTAATAGTTTCCAAATTTTTGGAGGTGATTCTCCATTATTCTTTTTATTTTTTTTCATTATTTCTATTTGATTTCTGATTGTGTTTCTTCTATCAATTCTCTGTTTCATTTCTTCTTTTGCCTGTAAATAATTTGTCCAACCTGTAGCTCGATTTTGACTAAGTGATTCATGAATTATCTTATTACTGATTATAGAATCATTTTCTGTTTGAGTTTGACTTGATTCATATATTTCTTTCGGTATAAATAATGGAATTTTTGTTCCTTTTAAAAGTTCTTTTATTATTTGTTTTACAAATAAAACGGCTTTTGTTTGTTTCTTTGTTATTTTTTTAAAAACTCTTCGAACTCTAAAATTGAATTTTCTGATTTCGACTTTATAGTCTATATCTTTAAAAATAGGTTCAAAAAAGGAAGGTGTTTTTCGAGGAGGCCCAAAAGGATATTCTGTTTCCATTCCCAAAACTGTTAAAAAACAAGAATCAAAATCATCCTGTTGCTTTTGATCGCTATCAGAGAGTCGTAGTTTAGATCTGTGCCAAGGTTTCAAATGAAAAGGATATAGGATTTTTATCTGAAAACCTTCTCTTAACCAATTTTTAGGAAATTCCGTTTTGGAGAATTGAAGACCATTATAGCTGCACTTTAGGTAAATTTCTCTATTCCAATCTTGGAAATCCTCATACCATTCCGGGGATTGACGTAATAAAATACGGCCAATATTCTTAACTATTATGAATAAGGGTAATTTAATATATCTTCTAAAAATTGATTGAGCTAGTAACAGAACACTTCTTGTTTTTTGTGCATATGGAATGTTATCCCAGAATTCCATTGCGTCTTCCTGGTTATTTTTTTTTATTTGGAATTGTTGATCTAAAATTTCGAATTCTGACTTTTTACCCAACCAGTCTCTAATATTAAAAAAAAGTTTCATTAGGTTGGATATAGGAAAAGGAAAATCCTCCAATTTTTCCAAAAAAAGGGGGGAATGGGGATTTCCTTGAGAGGGTCCCCAAATAACCATTTTACGCCTTTGAACGCGCATAGATCCTTTTATTACGGCTCGACGAAAATCCGGTTCTTCTAAATAACTTAAAAAACCCGAATCTCTATTAAATTTTCTATAAAGATTATAATTCTTGAAATGAGACTTCTTAAAACTTCGTCTGGAACGGGTTAAAAAAGCTATACGTTTAAATCTTCTTGTTCGAAGCTGGTGATCCAGCCCTTGCATTATGCCTTGTTCTTTTCGTCGTTTTTTAAAATGTTGTTCCAACTCATTGATTAATTTGTATGACCATCGAGGGGATTTTTTACCTATTTTGTTTATTCCAATAGATTTTTTTTCACGCTTAGGGTTAGTTAGAATTGCGTTCAATGAAAACTTTAACCTATTTTTTGAATCTATTTTTACTTGTTTTTTTTCTGATCTTTCGATTTTCTGTTGATATTCTGGAGAATTAGGATAGGGAAGAAGGATATCATGAATTTGATTTAGTTCAGATGTTTCTGTGCAATTTTCTTTTTCTATCGAAGTTTCGTTTATGATTGAAGAAGAAAATAATTTCTTCATTCTTCCACGATACATCCCATTTAAAAAGGGATCATACATTTTAACTAGGCAATTTTTGTTTTGAGGCTCAGTATTACATAATTTAACTAGGAAATTTTTTTTGTTTTTAGTCTCAGCATTATACAATCTAGTTTTTGTTTCAAGTATATTTAGAGAAAGAAATACTGTCTCTAAAGTCTCAATTCTATTTATAAATTCATTATTTAAGCTGTTATTTTTCTCTTTATTAGTATAAAG